ACCATACATATTGATAGATAGAACTGCTATTTATTTGCTGAATAGACAGATTAGTTGAAAAAATCATGACTATGCTTAACAATAAAATACTGGGAAAAGCCCACATACGATGAAGATTTTTTGTTGCTGTCGGAAAAAGAAGAAGTCCCACTCCTATTAACATAGGAACTGGAAGTGGAACGAAAGGTAAAATCCACGCATATTGATATGTCTGTTCCATAAACAAAATTTTAATTCTTAATTAATATTAACTGTTTCCGATTCATTTCCGATTCACCGGACCTTACCTCTTTTACCTCTTTTGAAAGAAGTCAATAAAAAAATGAAGATATGTACTAACTTAAATAGAAATAGAATTTTTGAATTTGTATTTCTTTTTATTTATTCTTTTTGAATTTCTGCTAAATACTTCCAATATTCAAATCAAGAAGTTATAATTGGTCAAATCATATTTAAGAAATAGATTAATTACGAATCTCCTTCGAATTTGAAAATTCAAGTCAAATTAGGCATATTTTTCCCTGGTTTGACAAGTTACTAAAAATATTCTTCTTTTTTTTTTCTATTTTTAGTAATATTTTATGTGATTTTCCCATACCGCTCACCCATCTTATCTATTCTTTTAGATTTTTAGAAAAAATATTTTCTAGAAAAGAAATACATAGTGAATTAAAAAAGCGCAGATTTTTTTGAACAATAGATGTCTTTCACATCCAGCTATACCAATGAGTAATCTCTTAATTTTGATTTAAATGGCAGTTCCAAAAAAACGTACTTCTGCATCAAAAAAGCGTATTCGTAAAAATTTTTGGAAAAGAAAGGGGTATTGGGCAACGTTAAAAGCGTTTTCCTTAGGGAAATCTCTTTCTACCGGGAATTCAAAAAGTTTTTTTGTGCGACAAACAAATAAACTAAGTAATAAAACATAACACGTTGGAATAATCTAAATCATCCTGACTCCATTTTTGAGTCATTTCGTTTCGAAAATAAAATTCCCGAATTCCATTCCCTGTTGAGTTAATCAATAGGAAATGGAATTCATTTCGCTCTTAGAATATGGAGAATAGTCATTTTTCTGTTTACCTTACTGAATTAAAAAAAAAGTATTCTTTTTTGGGGGTTCTATCTTTTAATTCATAGAATTCATAGTACGACTATCTAGTTTTACAAGAGTTGAGTCGAGAAGAGTATAAAATACACAATAAAACTAAGATCCTAAACGAAAATAATGAACCTTCAAATATCTATTTGAACAAATTTTTATTCATCAATTTGAATCTTTCCTAAAAAATATTATACTCAATTCAATTCTTAAATTTAGACGATTACTTATTCATAGGCTATTATGAGGTCAAGACAGGCCGCTATGGTGAAATTGGTAGACACGCTGCTCTTAGGAAGCAGTGCTACAGCGTCTCGGTTCGAGTCCGAGTGGCGGCATGTCATCTACTCAAAAAATAAAATAGATCCAATAATGAATTCAATTGCCTTTATAATTAAGGAACTCTTTTTTTATGATATTTTCAACCTTAGAGCATATATTAACTCATATTTCTTTTTCGATCGTTTCAATTCTAATTACAATTCATTTGATAACCTTTTTAGTCGATGAAATCATAAAACTATATAATTCATCCGAAACGGGCATGATAATGACTTTTTTCTGTATAACAGGATTATTAATTTCTCGTTGGATTTATTCGGGACATTTTCCCCTAAGTGATTTATATGAATCGTTAATATTTCTTTCATGGAGTTTTTCCTTTATTTATATAGTTCCGTATTTCAAAAAAAATCAAAATATTCTAAGCATAATAATCGGCCCAATTGCTATTTTTTCCCAGGGCTTTGCTACTTCAGGTCTTTTAACTGAAATACACGAATCCGCAATATTAGTACCTGCTCTTCAATCTGAGTGGCTAATAATGCACGTTAGTATGATGATATTAGGCTATGCGGCTCTTTTATGCGGATCATTATTATCAGTATCACTTCTAGTCATTACATTTAGAAAAAAGAGAAAGTTTTTTTCTACGAGTAATCATTTATTAAATTTAAATGAGTCATTTTTCCTTGGTGAAATCGAATACATGAATGAACAAAGAAATGTTTTACAAACAACTTCTTTTTTTTCTCCACGGAATTATTACAGGTCACAATTGATTCAACAGTTGGATTATTGGAGTTATCGAGTTATTAGTCTAGGATTTATCTTTTTAACCATAGGAATTCTTTCTGGAGCAGTGTGGGCTAACGAAGCATGGGGATCCTATTGGAATTGGGACCCAAAAGAAACTTGGGCTTTTATTACTTGGATCATATTTGCAATTTATTTACATACTCGAACAAATATAAAACTGAAGGGTACAAATTCAGCAATTGTGGCGTCTATTGGATTTCTTATAATTTGGATATGCTATTTTGGAGTCAATCTATTAGGAATAGGACTACATAGTTATGGTTCATTTACATTAACATCTAATTGAATTCAAAAGGGGGT